GTAAAACAAAAAGGGCTAATCAGTTATTTCTTTCATCACCCCAAACAAGCCAATATTGGCACTAATGGTACGTAAATGTAACTCGTTGTTTAAAGAACTATTCAGAGTTCCTAGAGCTCCTTGTAAAGCTTGTTGTAAAACCCGTTGTCGGACTTGATTAATCGCTCTTTGTTGTTCAAAATAAATGGTTTCATTTTTGTAATTTTCTAATTGTTCCAAAATCTTATAAGTTGAATTAATCAAATTCAATTTTTCTCGTTCTATCTCAGAGTATCCATTCACTCGAAACTGATCCGCCTCCATTTCTACTTTCCGTAAGCGGGCCCGGGCCTTTTCCAGCCGTTCAATAGCCCCCTCGCGTAGTTCTTCTGAATTTCGAATAGTATTCAAGATCCTCTCTTTTCGATTATCTAATAAATCACTTAATGAAAGTAGATTATCTTTACATTCATTTTTTTTTTTATTCAAAAATTCCATGATCCCTTCCCGAACCAAACATGAATCTTTCGATTCATTTGGCTCTCGCGCTCAATTATTTCTTATTTATTGGGAATTAATTCCCATATCTTTTTTTTTTCTAATGGAATGAGCTTACCCTCTCCCTCTCTTCTCTAGTCATATTGCAAAATATCGAAACTGATTACTAATCCAAGACCAGAATATTTGGAGGATTCTTCTGACCAAAATAGAAAATATATCGAAAAACTAAAAAGTATAATAAATAAATAATAAATAAAAAATTTACATATAATTTAGAATTTCTAATTGTACTTAGAATTGTATAATGTCTAATTGTAATTTGTCAGCAAAGTTGTTTCTTTTTTTTCTTCAAATTAAATTCAAAGAATTCTTATCCCTTTATACATAGGTCATCGATTCAGCATTGGAAAAAGGGGCTCAAATCGTTTTATCGACATGAGTGTTTTATATCGAAAAAACATTTTTGTTTTGAAAATCTTTCTGTATTTAGTAAATAGTAGTAGAAAGAGTACCCTGCTGCATCTGAACTTCAAACAGTTTGGCCTTAACCATGTTAATGGTCCCAGATTATTGGTTAATAGAGAATCAAAGTCGATGTACCAATGAATCACGAAATGCTACGGTTCTAAAATATAATTTAAAAAATTTATTCAGAAGTAATTCGCGGGATCATGCACTCTTTTCTTTCCTAGTTATAATGAAAAAAAGTACAACTGGGTGAATCCAGCCTATTCTTGAAATAAACAACTCGCACACACTCCCTTTCCAAAAAAGATCAATACACCAAGGACTACGCTTAGATTTATTGGATTTGTTGCTAAAATATCGGTATTAACCCCGAAACTCCCGGCGGATGGCCAGTGACCCAAGGAAACGAAAGAATCGGTTACATTTTTCATATGATCTCCTATTTTATTTTAGATAGACTAAAAAAAAAAAGAACTCGGTTCTTTTTTTTTTGTATTATATCACTTTGACTCCCTTTCCATTTATTCTATTCTATCATATTTATATTATTCTAATTTTATGTATTTTTTTTTTTATTATTTAATTTATTATTAAATTATTGATTATTATGAATTTTCATTTACCTATGTCTAAACGGCGTTAAAAATATATTCTATTTAGCTAGAAATGTATTTTTTTTCAATTGAAAATTCCCAATAAGAATAATTCTTATTAGAATTAGGGGGTAGGTTTCATGTCAATGGCAAAATACCTCATTTGTTGCAACACTCCTTTAAACATATTTTAAAAACATATTTAAACATAAATAATAAATAAACATAAATAATAAAAAAGGTTTCTCTTGAACTAAGAAGGGGAAGGAAGAAAGCGAGTCAGTGTGATAATTCCTCATCCTCAAATTAATCCTTCCCATGGATTATTGTCCCAACGAATAATTAATTGTAGGGGTGAAATCTTGATATAATTCGAAAAAGCGAGGAGTAAGTCCCAAGCCATAAACTAAGAAAAAAATAAAAAATTCTCATGCTTATAGGATTAAACAAAGGGATTCGCAAATAAAAGTGCCAATGCTACAACCAGCCCATAAATTGTTAAAGCTTCCATAAAAGCCAAACTAAGCAATAAAGTACCTCGTATTTTTCCCTCTGCCTCGGGTTGTCTCGCGATACCTTCTACAGCTTGGCCCGCAGCAGTGCCTTGACCAACTCCAGGTCCAATAGAAGCAAGCCCGACAGCCAACCCAGCAGCAATAACGGAAGCGGCAGAAATCAGTGGATTCATGATAAGTTCCTCGCACCAAAATAAAGAAATGGTTAATGATACAATCATCCAATGAATTTTGACTTAATTATATTATTCCATCGCTAAGATTCAACCTGCCGAAGTAACTAAGAACTCCGAATGGAAGTGAGAAGATTATTGAACCGTCAGAACTATTTCGATATCTTTTTTTTAGTTCCTATCCACTGGATTTTTGTGAATCCGCGCATACTTTGTTCTGCCATTTCCTTTTTCCAACCCATTCTTTACTTTGAATTCTTCGTTTTTGTCT